TAATAAAATGGCCGAGCTCTAGGCGCTAAACTGTAAATTTAGAAACAAGAATCTTCTTTTTTATTAGGTTTTATAGTAATAATTTAAAACGTCAAATTGCAAATTTGAAAATGTGTCAACACTAAAACTTAAGACCTAAAAGAATTTCTTTTTTTTACAACTTTGAAGGATGTTAGTTTTATTAACTTAAAGTCTTAACATATCATATATAATGAAGGAATTAACAATCCTGTAAAATTTATTACTATTATACCATTTATAATAACTTCGCCTTCATAATCCTTTAAAATCCAACCACTAAAAGGAAATATTAAAGTTAAAAAAGAAATTCTTAACCGAATATAAAAATAAAGAGTTACTAATCTACATATTAAAAGTACTATTAAAGGATAAAAATAATTACTTGCAATTATTTCCTGAATAATAAACCATTTAGGAATAAAACCTAAAAATGGGGGGAGCCCTCCTAAAGAAAACAAACTTATTATAGATATAATCTTAGGAATTAAAGGAAATCTTCTATTAATTAAATGAGAAAAATGATAAGCTTGTTGTAAATAAAAATTTACAATAACCAAGAAAGAAAGCAAACAATAAATTCTAAAATATAATAACCAACAATATTCCCTTAAAATTATAGCAAAAAATATTCACGACATATGATTAATTGAAGAAAATGCTATAATTTTACGAAGGTACAATTGATTCAAGCCTCCTATAGCACCTACTACAGCTGATACTACAGCAGAAGTAAAAATCATAATCAATCTCCACTTATCATATACTAAATACGATAATAAAATCATAGGCCCTACTTTCTGAAAAGTTATTAAAACTACAACCTGAATTCAATTTAAACCCTCTATTACCTGGGGGAACCAAAAATGAAAAGGTGCCGCCCCTAACTTTAATATTAAAGATAATGAAAAGACTATTTTTAAATTTACTATTATTAAAATAAATAAAGCCGAAAAAATAATTATAATAGAAGCTAAAACTTGTACAAGAAAGTACTTTAAAATACTTTCAGACCTATACCGATTTCTTCTAGAAGAAATCAGAGGAATAAAAGATAATAAATTTAATTCCAATCCTACTCAAGCTCCAAACCAAGAATCTGAAGAAACACATAACACTAAACCTAAAATTAAAGTAAAAAAAAAGAGTATTCTAAAAGGAGAAACCACTGGAAAGAGAGAAATTTGATCCTCATTCACGGGGTATGAGCCCATTAGCTTTATTTAGCTTATCTTTCACTAATATGAGTAAACTTTACATAATTAGTCCCATCAAAACTACCCTTTTATCAGGCATCATATTTTTATTTACAGGCCTTACACCACTTTTGTAGCTTCAATACAATATTCTAATTTGAATTATATAAATTAAATCAAGACTAATATAATAACAGCAATAATTACTCACAAAAAGAATCTTTTCATATAAACTTTAATTATTCTACCTTGAGTTATCTCTAAATAATTAGCTCCTTTTATAATCGAATAAAACCCACCTTGGCCTCCAAAATATTCAGATCAACCCTTATCACTAACTTTATCATAATTTCCCCTTAACTCCAATACATAATAATTTAATTTTACCCTAGATAAAAAAGGTATAAACCATATAGACCCTATAAATCTTCTAGAAAAATATAAACCTAATCTATGTAATTTTCCATTTAACCTTATAATATTTAAAATATAACCAACAAAAGAACCAATTATTAATAAAATTAATACTAAACCTTTTATAAAATTACTTAAACAAATTATATAAAATTCAGGAAATATTATTCAAGATAACCTAGCCCCACTTAAGACTGACCTTAATCTTAATATTAATATAGGATTAGTTATAATAAAATCGTTATCACCAATATTTATTATATTACCTGTATGGCTTATTCCAGTAAGACTATAAAAAATTAAACGAAAAGTATAACTCACCGTTAGCCCTGTAGCTAAAATATATATAATAAAACTAATAAAATTAAGATGACTTATAAAAGCCATCTCTAAAATTAAATCTTTAGAATAAAATCCAGCTATAAAAGGTATCCCACATAAGGATAAATTTGATAAATTTATACAAGCTCCAGTTAAAGGTATCCTACTAACTAAACCCCCTATTATACGAATATCTTGATAATCACTTAATCTATGAATAATCACACCTGCGCATAAAAATAATAAAGCCTTAAATAAAGCATGTGTTAATAGATGAAAAAAAGCGAGATCAGGAAATCCTAAAGACAAAATTCTTAATATAACTCCCAATTGACTTAATGTAGATAGCGCAATAATTTTTTTCAAATCATATTCAAAATTGGCCCCTAACCCTGCTATAAATATAGTCGAACAAGAAATAATCAATAAAAAAGACTGAACTAAGGATCCTTCAAAAATAGGCCTAAACCGAATAAGTAAATAAACCCCAGCAGTCACTAAAGTAGATGAATGAACTAATGCAGAAACAGGAGTAGGTGCCGCTATTGCTGCAGGCAGTCACGCAGAAAAAGGAATTTGAGCCCTTTTTGTTATAGCAGCTACAACAACTAACATTTTTATTAAAATTATATCTTCACTAGTATATAATCTTCAAACTAAAAAATTTCAACCTCCTATTGAAAAAAATAGAGCAATACTTAGAAGAATAGCTACATCCCCAACCCGATTTGATAGAATAGTTAGTATACCCGCATTAGCAGACTTTTCATTCTGATAATAAATTACTAATACATAAGAAATTAACCCTAATCCATCTCAGCCTAATAAAATCCTAATTAAATTAGGGCTTACAATTAAAGCATTTATTGAAATAACAAAAGCAAGAACCAAATATATAAATCGATTAAAATGTTTATCTCCTTTTATATATTCCCCCCTATAAAATATTACTATAGAAGAAATAAATAAAATAAATCTTAAAAATATAAAACTTAACCAATCGAACACTAAAGTTACCACAATTGAAGAAGAATTTAAAGAATATAACTCCCATTCAATTACATACCTTATTAAACCCTGTAATCTTACCAAAGATATACCTAAACAAAATAAAGAACCTCTACTTAAAAAAATTAACCTTACTAAATGTATAGAGAATTTTCACGTCATTATTTAAAATAAATCCTTATAACTTTGACACCACAGATCAATATTTTCATTAAACTATTTAAATTAAATAATTGGTAATACCAACCTCCTCTTTAAGATCATAAAATTCAAAGGAATTCAATGAAGACTCAGTACATAATATTCTCTTAATTTTCCAGAACAACATGCGTATAACGACCTAAAAAACGAACCATGTTGTCTGATTGAATATAGATACAAAGTATAAGCAGCTCTAAAAAAAGATAAACCAATTAAACCGATTATACTAACTTTTCTTCATCTCATAACACTAATAATTAAATTAATTTCCCCTAATAAATTTAATGTAGGAGGAGCTGCCATATTTCTAATACTTAATAAAAATCACCATAAACCTAAAGAAGGCATTAAATTTAATAAACCCTTATTTACCAATAAACTACGACTTCCTAATCGCTCATAAATAATATTAGATAAACAAAATAAACCAGATGAGCATAACCCATGACCCACTATAATAATTACAGCTCCATTTATTCCTCATCATCTAAATACAACAAGTCCCCTTAAAACTAACCTTATATGAGCTACTGAAGAATAAGCAATTAAAGACTTTATATCTACCTGTCGCAAACAAAGAATCCTTACAAAAACTCCACCTAATACACTAACACCTACCCAAACTCAGCAAAATACCTTATTTTCTTCAATAAACACTCTAAGTACACGAATTAAACCATACCCCCCTAACTTTAATAAAACCCCAGCTAAAATTATAGAGCCAGCAACAGGTGCCTCGACATGAGCCTTTGGTAGTCATAAATGAAATAAATACATAGGCAACTTCACGACAAATGCTAATACAGTAAAAAAATATCATAAGCCACTAATCATTCTAACCCCACCCATATTTATTTTAGCTAAGCCCATAGTTAACCTCCCTCCTATTATATATAATCTAATTAAAGATACCAATAAAGGCAAAGAAGCAAATAAAGTATAAAATAATATATAGATACCAGCCTGAGTCCGCTCAGGCTGGTATCCTCAGCCTAAAATTAAAATTAAAGTAGAAATTAAAGAACTTTCAAACCTTAGATAAAATATTAAATAATCTATTGAACAAAAAGTTATTAATAAAGCAAATAATAAAACTAAATTTATTAATAGAAACAAACTACTAAACTTATTTGTTTTCTTAACCATCTGTCTCCTATAAATAACAAGTATAATAATTCAAACCCTAAGCATTACTAGAATAATACTTAAATAATCCGTACCTAATTGAGTTCCTAAATTAAATACATAAAAATCATGACCCAACCTTATAAATACAAGAAAACATATTAAAATTAATGTTATCTGAACAGTGCTCCAATTACCAATTAAAACCATCACTATTACATTTATTAGTAAAAACTTTATCATTATACTACATTAAATCTCCCAAAATAATCATTGCCATGTGAGCAAACAATAGAAATTAATAAAGATAAACCAAGGGCTCCCTCGCAAACCCCTAAAGTTAAAAAAAATAATACAAAATATATCTCAATACCAACTCTTATAATATACAAAACTATAACTCAAAATACTCTTAATATTACAAACTCTAATCTTAACAGCGTATTTAACAAATGTTTTCGGTTAGAAATAAACGATCAGCCTCCACAAAATATCATAATTAAAGAGCAAACATAAACTAAATTTAAAGCATTCATTAGTTTTAATAGTTTAAAAAAAACTTTGGTCTTGTAAATCAAAATTGAATTATTTTCTTAAAACTTTAAAATTCAATTTTAAAATTCTTATCTTTTTTATTCCAATCACCCTTTTTATTTCAATTTTATTCACCCGATTAATTCACCCCTTATCAATAGGACTAACGCTATTTGCTCAAACACTTATTATCTGTATTTCATCAGGCTTCTCTAATAGCTCATTTTGATTTTCATACATTCTTTTCTTAATTTTCCTAGGAGGTATGTTAGTTTTATTTATTTATGTTGCCTCTCTCGCTTCCAATGAAATTTTTGAAGCTTCACTTTATACTATAGTTACCTTAACGCTTATTATAAGCACTATTTGTTTAGCATCCTTTTTAGTAGACCCTTTATTAACCTCTTCTAAATATAGTATTAGAAGTTCTTCCATTATATTCCCATATAAATTTGAAAACAGACCTTTATTAACTAGAACTATTTATAACTCATCCTCGAGAGCTTTCACCTTATTTATCATTGTATACCTACTATTAACCTTATTTGCAGTAGTTAAAATTATTAATGTTCATTCAAGTCCCCTTCGAACAAATAATTAATGTTCAAACCTTTACGAAAAACCCACCCTTTATTTAAAATTGTTAATGGAGCATTAATTGATATACCAATCCCTAGAAACATTTCAATTATATGAAACTTTGGGTCCCTCTTAGGATTATGTTTAGTTATTCAAATCTTAACAGGATTATTTCTATCTATACATTATACCCCCAATATTGAAATAGCTTTTTCAAGAACTATTCATATTTGTCGTGACGTTAACTACGGATGGCTCCTTCGCACTATCCACGCTAATAGAGCATCTTTTTTCTTTATCTGTCTTTACTCCCATATCGGACGAGGTATTTATTATAGCTCATACACCTATTTTCATACTTGAATAATTGGAGTACTAATCTTCTTTTTAACTATAGCTTCGGCTTTTCTAGGATATGTCCTCCCATGAGGACAAATATCTTTTTGAGGAGCAACAGTTATTACTAACCTTTTCTCCGCAATTCCTTTTCTAGGAACAGACTTAGTCCAATGAATTTGGGGGGGGTTTGCTGTAGATAACGCCACCTTAACTCGATTTTTCTCATTCCATTTCCTATTCCCCTTTATTATTGCCGCTTTAACAGTAGTTCACATTCTTTTTCTCCATGAAACAGGAGGAAATAATCCCTTAGGTATTTCTTCATCCACAGACAAAGTACCTTTCCACCCTTACTTTAATTTTAAAGATATCTTAGGATTTGCTATCCTTCTGTGAGCTTTGATCATATTAACTTTATTAAATCCTTATCTTTTAAGAGACCCAGATAACTTTATCCCTGCTAATCCTCTCGTTACCCCTGTTCATATTCAGCCTGAATGGTATTTTCTTTTTGCTTATGCTATTCTACGATCAATCCCTAATAAACTAGGAGGAGTTATCGCCCTAGCTGCCTCAATTGCTATCTTAATAATCTTACCTTTCACCCATAATTCTGTTTTCCGAAGAAGAACATTTTACCCTATTAATCAAATTACTTTCTGATATTTAGTGTCAGTGGTAGTACTTTTAACTTGAATTGGAGCCCGTCCTGTAGAAACTCCTTATATTTTAACAGGCCAAATTTTATCCACTTTATATTTTATATATTATATTATCAACCCTATTTTAACAACATTATGGGATAAATGGTTAAATTTAAAGTTTAGTTTATAAAAACAAATGTTTTGAAAACATTAATAGGAGGTTTCCTCCAACTTTTATCATCGAAGAAAAATAATATCTTTAATATCCAAAATTAATATTTTATTTCCTTTAAACTATTCTTCGATCATACTTAACTAACTAAAAATCAAGAATAAACCCCTATTTTTATTCCTATACATCAAATTAAAAAATTTAAAGAAACAGGTAAAAACCTCTTTCACGCTAAATGTATTAATTTATCATAACGGAACCGAGGTAAAGTTCCTCGAACCCAAACAAAAATAAACCTAATCCCTACTACCTTTATATAAAAAATAACACTTAATAAATACGGTCCTAAAAAGAATAACCTAAAAATTATTCTTATAAACAAAATCCTAGAATACTCCGCTATAAAAATTAAAGCAAAGCCACCTCTTCTATATTCAGTATTAAACCCTGAAACTAGCTCAGATTCCCCTTCAGACAAATCGAATGGTGTTCGATTAGTCTCAGCTAACCTTGAAGCAAATCAAACCATCCTTAAAGGAATAGTTAATCATAAAAACCAAATCTCCTCTTGATAAACAATAAACTCCTTAAAATTAAAACTTTCAATTAAAAAAATGAAAGATAATAAAATTAGAGCTAACCTTACTTCATACGAAATAGTTTGAGCTACTGAACGGAGTCTTCCTAACAAAGAATATTTACAATTTGAAGCCCATCCTGCTATCATTATAGGATACACCCCTGCACTTAAGCAACATATAAAAAATAAAACACCTAAACTTATATTAAAGAGGCCTCTACTATAAGGCAAAATACCTCATATAATTAACGAAATAAACAAACTTATTACAGGAGCTATATAATAAGGCAAAAAATTTGATATTCTAAGATTTATATTCTCCTTACAAAAAAGTTTCACGGCATCTGAAAAAGGTTGTAAAATACCTAAAAAGCCTAATTTATTAGGCCCCTTACGAATTTGAATATAACCTAAAATTTTACGCTCCAACAAAGTAACAAATGCCACCCTTAACAACACACAAATAATTAAAATTAAATAATTAACAATTATAACTAATATAACTCCACCTTGATTAAACATTTTTATTATTTATAGATTCCCTATATTATTAGATTCTAAATCTAACGCATATTCTGCCAAAATAATATAAAATTATTTCAATTACTCAATCCTTTCGTACTAAAATAATTCAACTTATCCTAAAAGATAGAAACCAACCTGGCTTACACCGGTCTGAACTCAAATCATGTAAAATTTTAAAGGTCGAACAGACCTTCTATTATAGTCTCTACTCTATAAAGAACTTTTAATTCAACATCGAGGTCGCAAACTTTCTTGTCGATAAGAACTCTCAAAGAAAATTACGCTGTTATCCCTAAAGTAACTTAATCTTTAATCCCTTTTAGGATCAATAAATCAAATATTATTGTAAAAATAAAAGATAGTTATCATTTTTTATATCCTTGTCGCCCCAACAAAAAATTTTAAAATAGTGAACTTAAAATAAAATTAACTTCTACATTAAAATATAAAGTTTTATAGGGTCTTATCGTCCCATTAGATCATTAAAGCCTTTTCACTTTAAAGTTAAATTCAATATCTTAATTTAAGACAGATTATTTCTTGTCCAACCATTCATTCTAGCCTTCAATTAAAAAACTAATGATTATGCTACCTTCGCACGGTCATAATACCGCGGCCTTTTAGTTTTCCAATGGGCAGGTCAGACTTTATATATCTCTCATACAGACATGTTTTTGTTAAACAGGCAGAAATAATTTTTGCCGAATTCCTTAAAAAAATCTAACCCCCTGTAAACCCCTTATATCAATTTAAATTAATCTCTTACCTCACTATATACTAATACACTCATTATAACTACTCTTATTATATTTCTAAATAATTTTTAATAAACAATTAAAAACTAATAAATATTATTAATTTTGATTTCACTTATAACACCTTATAAACCTAGCTAATTTTAAGCTTAGTTAAATCCCTTTAGAATATTTTTTTATAATACTAAATAATAAAGAGCTAATCCCCCTTATTTTCACTGTTTTTATAAATTATATAAAAACACTAATTTAAATTTACTTCTTAAAAAACTAGATATCAAAAACCCCGATTAATATTTCACTCCTAAAATAAAATTACAAATTTTTCTACCACAAAAACTTGTATTTTAATTTAACTATTTTTCTTTCGAGACCCGCAATAGAAATGCATAAATTTAAATATCTATTATACACAAGATACGTAATTCTAATACTACTTTTTTATTATTAACTCTTAAATTATTTCAAGTTTCCTCTACAGTAATATTCACTAAGTCTCTTATTATTATTCAATTCAATTTACTATATTTAATAAAATCTTTTTCTTATTAATAGAAATTAACAACTATCTCATAATCAAAATATATCGAATTACACGACAACCCTTCTCGGTGTAAATGAGATGCTTATTTTCAGCTTTACCTTGATAATTCTAGAGACACTTTCCAGTACCTCTACTATGTTACGACTTATTTCACCTTAAATGAAAGCGACGGGCGATATGTACATAATTTAGAGCTTTTATCAGAAAATCTCACTACTCCTCTCCTTACAATTAAATCCTCCTTCATAAATATATTTTAACACTTAATCCATATTAAATAAATTTTATTGTAACCCATGTTTACTTACCCATAAGCTGCACCTTGATCTAATATACTCAATAATATGATTTCAATAATATTTTCTCATAAATTATCTTATAATGACGGTATACAAACTGATTCACTAAGATAAGTAAAATAATGCGTGTTATATCGTTTATAAGACAGGTTCCTCTAACTAGACTAAATTACCGCCAAATTTTTTAAATTTAAAGAATATAACTTCTAATATTCTAGTGCTTTATAATTAAATTTAAGTGTACTAGGGTATCTAATCCTAATCCATACCTTAATTTTTCAAGCTTCATTATTTTAACTTCTAAATAAACTTTTATATTTTATAACCTAATTTCACTCTTTATAAATATAAACTTTCATTTAACATCAATTTATTAACTTCCACTAATACACTTTATTTAATTCCCAAGTATAACCGCGACTGCTGGCACAAGATTTTATCAAACTTAATATAATTTACTAACTCAAGAATTCCCCTATTGTTAATATTAAATATTGCCCATCTTCCACTCTACTTTTAGTAAAATACACACCACTAAAATTTGCATATATTTAATAATTATAAAACAAAGTCCAAAGCGAAAACCAAACTTTATAAAGTTATGCTCACCCGGATTCAATCACCTAATCACTAAACAATTTCACAAAAAATTCAAGAAATTATTAATAGAAACCAAATAGAGGTATTCCACTGTTAATGGAAAAATTGAAGTCTTTCCTATTAAGGAAATTTACTGGTTAAGAAAAAGCTTCTAACTTATTTCTTGAGCGGTTAAATTCCGTTCAAATTTCATATATATATATATATATATAAGTATTTAATAGCACAAGAAGTTTTGATCTTCTAAGAATTAATGAGATTCTATTTATATAACATATTATTTCAACTCTTCAAATAATATATCTTTTGTACTATATATATATACATTTAATTTAATATAAAATTATTCATTGTTAATATAAAAATAATTAATTATATTTTTTATATATTATTAAATCTGTAAGTTAAATTATAATTTAAATTAATTTATACTCAATTATGCATACTATTGAAAAGAAGAGAAGAATCTTACTTAAAATTCTTCATAATATAAAGAGAACTAGGTCGGAAGATTAAATAAAATCTCATGAGAAAAATATTGAGAGATTTAAAAATCTCTCAATATTTTTCTATTATAAGAGTAAATCTATATAAACAGATCTATAATATAAAATCGTGCTTTTTTATAATTTATTTATTTTTATTATTTGAGTAAAGTAATATATAAGACAAAAAGCTCTCGCTCCCCCCTCAAAATAAAAAATTTAATTTTTTTCTTCCTCTCGAAAGAAAGGTTTCGCTCCCCCCCTAATTAAGAAATTTCTTAATTAACCCTATTTTATAAACATTAGTTTCATCTTATTCTCCCAGTAAATTTATTTATTAAACCATTAGTAACATAATTCTTATTTATAGAATAAATCATTGATTTATTCAAAAATGTGTATATATTATATATTTAGAAATGAATACATCGGGCTACCTCTTTCATTTCCTTAAGATTCTAGCGTCTAAGAACTTCTGTATCTTATTTTTATTTATCAGTATGTCAATATTATAAAGAACAGCTTTAATTCGTATATCTTAAAGCATCTAGAGAGAACTAACGGGGGCCTAGATGCTGGGGCTTAGTTCAAGAAAAAAATACTCTGAAAAAAGTATTCTTTTCTGACGAAGAATACTTTTTTCGATATTTTTCCCTATTGTAAGCCTTGAAACTGATATAGAGAGAAGTTTAATATAAGATTGCGTTCTATTTATACTACGTTTAATTTTTGTCATGTACATAAGGTAATATATTAAAGTGAAAGCTCTCGCTCCCCCCTCAAAACAAAAATTTTTAATTTTTCTAATTACCTTCATATATAAAACTTAATCTCTATAATTTTAAGAAATTTTATTATTATCTATTCTCTTTTTTTTTCCCCCCCCCCCTAAAAAAAGGGGGGGAATATTTTTAGAAGTAAGCCTTCAACTTTACAGTGAAAATGTAATATGTTAACACCTTAAAAACAAATTAGAGGTTTACTACCAATTTTTAGGCCGAAACTAAACGCAATCCTTCGCTTTCTAATTAAAATTAGTCTTCCGACACCTTATGAGTGCAAATCATAAATCATAATTGACTATAATTCTACTCTATTCATTCAAGGGCTCCCTTTCTCCACTCATAATATAAACCAACAAACAAAATTAATAAAAATCTTAGACCCGTACACAATCAAGTAAAAATATTAGTCAATATTAGAATATAAGCCAAAGGTATTAAAAGAGTAATCTCCACATCAAAAATTAAAAAAATTACAGCCACTAAAAAAAAACGAAGAGAAAATGGTAACCGCGCTCTACCTTTAGGGTCAAACCCACATTCAAAAGGAGATCTTTTCTCACGATCAATTACCATCTTTTTAGATAATAATGAAGCCATTAATATCACTAATATTCTCACTACTAAAGTAAACAAAATCCTTGTTATTAAAATATAAATTAATTTTTCTAGACTCTAGACCTTTTGGTTGGAAGCCAAATATACACTTATACTAAAAAATTAGCCGCCTCATCAATAAATAAAAACATAAAGGAATAATCAAACTACATCTACAAAATGTCAATATCAGGCAGCTGCCTCAAACCCAAAGTGATGATAAGAAGAAAAATGACATTTATAAAGCCGGAATAAACATACAGAAAGAAATGAAGACCCAATAATAACATGCAGCCCATGGAAACCAGTAGCTACAAAAAAAGTTGAACCATAAATAGAGTCAGCAATAGAAAAAGATGCCTCAATATATTCAAAAGCCTGTAAGCCCGTGAAATATAAACCTAGCATTACAGTTAACATTAAACTTTGTAAAGCTTCTTTATGATTGGAATTTAAAATTGCATGATGAGACCATGTTACTGTTGCCCCAGAAGACAACAAAATAGTAGTATTTAATAAAGGAACTCCAAAAGGATTAAATGGTTGAATTCCCCTGGGAGGTCAAGAGCTTCCTACCTCTACTACCGGAGATAATCTTCTATGAAAAAAAGCTCAAAAAAAAGAGAAAAAAAAAAGAACCTCCGACAAAATAAACAAAATTATTCCCCATCGTAAGCCCCTTATTACAGCCCCAGTATGTAACCCTTGATAAGTACCTTCTCGAACTACATCTCGTCATCACTGAATTATAGTTAAAATTACAGCTACAAAACTTAAATATAATAAATCTGCCCTAAATTGATGGAATCACTTGATTAGCCCAGTAGTTAGTATTATAGCCCTAATTGAACCAGTTAAAGGTCAAGGCCTTATATCAACTAAATGATAAGTATGATGACTGTGTCTTGACATTAATTTACTTCTCTAGCATATAAAATCCTTAGAATAGCAAATACATAAGATTGAATAACTGCAACAGCAGATTCTAATATTAATAAGAGTACCTGCAAAATAATGAGAATCCAAAGAATCCTAAAAGGTACAACGGGGCCTATCCCCCCTAAAAGTCTTAATAATAAATGCCCTGCAATTATATTAGCAGCCAATCGAACTGCCAGTGTCCCAGGTCGAATAATATTTCTAATCCTTTCAATCAAAACCATAAAAGGTATTAGTGCCCCTGGAGTTCCTTGAGGTACCAAGTGAGCAAATATATCTTGTGTGTGATTTATTCACCCAAAAATTATAAAAGATAGCCATAAAGGAAAAGCTAATGATAATGTTATTACTAAATGACTTGAACTAGTAAAAACATAAGGTAAAAGCCCCAAAGAATTATTAAATACAATCAACGTTAATAAAGAGATAAATAATACATTTAAACCTAAATTTTTACTACCCAAAATTACTTTAAATTCCCCGTATAACATTTTTGTAAACTTAAGCCACATTATAACTCAACGTGAAGGAGAAACTCAATATATAAATGGTAAAAATAATAAACCTAAAAAGGTAGAAACTCAATTAAGAGGGAGCGAGAGAATTCTCGATGAAGGATCAAAAATTCTAAATAATCTAGCTATCATTTTCAAAGTTTTTCGAATTTTTGATCCCTATTTCTAACTGAGCCTGACTTATAATAAATCACTAAAAAATATTGAACCGCTAATACCAAAATTAAACTTAACAAAAACATTACATATAAATTTACCCAAAAAAGAGGCGATATTTGAGGCATATAAAAATATTTATTCAAATTACTTAAGTTTGACAAACTTATATTATATATTAACTAATTTTTATTCCCATTTGAAGTAAACTACTATTTTAAGCTTAAAAGACTTACACTTGTATTTAAGTTACCAAATGAAGATTTTAAACAAGAAGAAACCCAATCCAAGAAACTATTAACACTCACCCTCTCTACTACAATAGGTATAAATCTATGATTTGCCCCACAGATTTCCGAACATTGTCCAAAAAACAAACCAGGTCGATTAATAAAAAATCTAATTTGATTTAATCGACCAGGAATTGCATCAACTTTCATTCCTAGAGCAGGAACTGTTCAAGAATGAATAACATCAGCTGCTCTTACAAGCATTCGTACTTGAGAATTTATAGGCAACACTACTCGATTATCTACATCTAATAATCGAAACCCTGACTCAGAAAGATCTATTGTCCCAATTATATAAGAATCAAACTCCAACTCTAAAAAATCAGAATACTCATACCTTCAATACCACTGGTGGCCGATAGTCTTTAAAGTAATTCTAGGATTATTAATTTCATCTAACAAATATAAAAGACGTAAAGAAGGGAAAGCAATAAAAATTAAAATAATAGCAGGAAGAATGGTCCAAATAATCTCGACCTCCTGGCTCTCCAATAAATACCGATTAACCAAAAAATTAAAAAATAAATAAAATATGATATATCCTACAAACGTTACAATTAAAATTAATACTACTATAGTATGGTCGTGAAAAAAAATTAGCTGTTCTATTAAAGGAGAAGCACTATCTTGAAACCCTAAATAACCTCATCTCGCCATTTCTAAAAGAAGAAATCTTCCTTGTAGGAGCTTAAATCCTATACATCTATCTGCCATTTTAGAATTAATTAGAAATTAAAGGAATCTCAGTATAAGTGTGATCAGCAGGTGGAAAAAAATGCTGCCACTCTATTGAAGTAGGTATAAAAAGAGAACTAAATCTTTTTCGTCCCATAATAAAAGCTTCTCAAACAATAATTACAAATCCTAAGACAGCTACTAAAGAGATAATTGAACCAATTGATGATAAAACATTTCATGCTCTATAAGCATCTGGATAATCTGAATAACGCCGAGGTATCCCATTAAGCCCTAAAAAATGTTGTGGGAAAAATGTAATATTAACTCCAGCAAACATTGTAAAAAAATGAATTTTTAACCACTTCTGATTTAATGATAAACCCGTAAATAAAGAGAATCAATGAACAATCCCAGCAAAAATTCCAAAAACAGCTCCTATAGATAATACATAATGGAAATGAGCTACTACATAATAAGTGTCATGTAAAATAATATCAATAGAAGAATTAGCCAATACTACCCCTGTTAAGCCCCCTACTGTAAATAAAAAAATAAAACCTAACACTCACAATAAAGAAGGACTATAGTTTACTTGAGTTCCTTGTAAAGTCCCTAACCAACTAAAAATTTTAATTCCAGTCGGGACTGCAATAATCATTGTAGCAGAAGTAAAATAAGCCCGAGTATCTACATCTATCCCTACTGTAAATATATGATGAGCTCAAACAACAAACCCTAAAATACCAATAGCGATTATTGCATAAATTATCCCTAATGTACCAAAAGCCTCTTTTTTACCAGACTCTTGAACTACAATATGAGAAACTATTCCAAACGCAGGTAAAATTAAAATGTACACTTCTGGGTGACCAAAAAATCAAAATAAATGCTGATAAAGAATAGGATCACCTCCACCTGCAGGATCAAAAAAAGAAGTATTTAAGTTTCGATCAGTTAATAACATAGTAATAGCCCCAGCTAAAACAGGTAAAGATAATAATAATAATACAGTAGTAATAAACACTGATCAAACAAATAATGGCATTCGATCTATAGTCATTCCCGTAGCTCGTATATTAATAGCCGTTGTTATAAAATTAACTGAGCCAAGAATAGAAGAAACCCCGGCTAAATGTAACGAAAAAATACCTAAATCTACTGACGCCCCTGCATGAGCAATTGCAGAAGCGAGAGGAGGATACACTGTCCACCCTGTTCCAACTCCTCTTTCCACTATTCCCCTAGTTAATAATAAAGTCAAAGAAAAAGGAAGTAATCAAAACCTTATATTATTTATACGAGGAAAAGCCATATCAGGCGCCCCTAACATTAAAGGAATTAACCAATTACCAAATCCTCCAATTATAATAGGCATTACTATAAAAAAAATTATTACAAATGCATGAGCTGTAACTACCACATTATAAATCTGATCATCTCCAATTAACCTTCCCGGCTGACCTAACTCTACCCGAATAATTATTCTTAATGAAGTTCCTACTATACCAGCTCAAATACCAAAAATGAAATATAATGTTCCAATATCTTTATGATTTGTAGAAAAAAATCATCGTTGCGT